TAAAAAATCCAATAGACGCCACAATTGCGGAATTTGTACCCTTTCGTTTCCTATTTGTTCGAGTATGTAAATAAATTGCGAATACAATCCAAGTAATAAAAGCCCAAGTTTCTTTTGGGTCCCAACTCCAATAGGATCCCCATGCTTCGTTAGCCCATACTGCTCCAGAAAGAATTCCTATGGTTAAAAAGATAAATCCTAGACTAATAATCCGATAACTCCAATAATCCAATCGTTGAATCAACTGCAACCTGTAATAATTTTTTGAAGAAAAAAAAGAAGTATTTTGGAAAACATTACTTCGTTCATTCATGTATTCAATTTCACCAAAGAAAAATAACTCATTTAAATTTACTAAATGATTACCCGTAGCAAAAACCTTTCTCTTTTTTCTAACTGTAATGACTAGAAGTGATACTGATAATAATGATCCCCATAAAAGGGCTACATAGCCTAATATCATCATACTTACGTGCATTATTAGCCACTCGGATTGAAGAGCGGGTACTAATTTTGTGGATTCGTGTATTTCAGTTAAAAGACCTGAAGTAGCAAAGCCCTGGGTAAAAATAGCACTTGGTCCAATTATTGTGCTTAGAAGATTTGGATTTTTTTTGAAATACGGAACTATATGAATAAGGGAAAAACTCCATGAAAGAAAGATTAACGATTCATATAAATTACTTAGTGGAAAATGTCTCGAATAAATCCAACGAGTAATTAATAATCCTGTTATACAGAAAAAAGTCATTATCATGCCCTTTTCGAATGAATCATATAGTTTTACGATTTCATCAACTAAAAAGATTATCAAATGAATTGTAATTATAATTGAAACGATTGAAAAAGAAATATGCGTTAATATATGCTCTAAGGTTAAAAATATCATAAAAAAGAGTCCCTTAATTATAAAATAGAAATCGGCAATTGAATTCATTATAAGATCTATTTACTTTTTTTAAGAGATGACATGCCGCCACTCGGACTCGAACCGAGATGCTCTAGCACTGCTTCCTAAGAGCAGCGTGTCTACCAATTTCACCATAGCGGCTTGTTTTGAACTCATAATAGCCTATGAATAAGCAATCGTCTAGATTTAAGAATTCAATTAGGTGGAATATTTTTTAGGAAAGATTTAAATTGATGAATAAAAATCCGTTCAAATAGATATTTGAAGGTTCATTATTTTAGCTTAGGGTCTTAGTTTTATTGTATATTTTATACTCTTTTCGACTTGAACTCTTGTAAAACTCGATTGTCCTACTATGAATTAAGGGATAGAACCCCCCAAAAAAACATTTTTCTTTTAATGAACTGTTTTTGATTTATTTGAGTTCAAAAAGTGAAACAAAAAATCCATTTTATCAATGAACATAAAAAAAGAACCAATTTTGGATCATTTAAAATTGACACATATTTATCCAGAATATCTTCACTAAGGATTTTTGCCTGGATTGATTACGAGAGATATATGGGGGTTTATAGAAGACTTCAGAGAAAATTCAAAAGTAAGAAAGTTGCACAAAAAGGTTTAGAATTTTAATCAATTAGTTTTAATGATTTTAGTAACGAAAGATTTTCTATTCGCCCTTCTATACAGAAAAAGTGGATCTATAGAAAAAAGAAAACCTTATATTATTGTAAGAAATAGGTTGATGGGGAAAATAAGACTCCTTGGCTTGGAAATGATAAAATATACTCAAAATAAAATTTAGTATCTTGTGTTTTTTTGTCAACAAAAAGAAAGTATTCTTTTTTTTTCGAATTCGGTTCGGTAAGGTAAACAGAAGAATTCTTCTTTTACATATTCTAAGAGCGGAACGAATTCCATTTCCTATTGATTAGCTCAAGAGGGAATGGAATTCGGGAATTTGATTTTCGAAATTAAATGAGTCAATTTTTGAGTCAGGCTGATTCAGATTATTCCAACGTGTTATGTTTTATTACTTATTTGTTTGTCGTACAAAAAAAAACTTTTTGAATTCCCGGTAGAAAGAGATTTCCCTAAAGAAAATGCTTTTAACGCTGCCCAATACCCCTTCCTTTTCCAAAAGTTTTTACGAATACGTTTCTTTGATGCAGAAGTACGTTTTTTTGGAACTGCCATTTAAATGAAAATTAAGAGATTACTCATTGATACAACTGGATGTGAAAGACATCTATTGTTCAAAAAAAAAGTCTGTGCTTTTCTAATTCATTATGTACTTCTTTTCTAGAAAATCTTTTTTCTAAAAATCTAAAAGAATAATAAGATGGGTGAAAAATATATCTAATTTGACTAGAGTTTTCAAATTCGAAGGAGACTAGTAATTAATCTCTTTCTTTCATATGATTTGACCAATTGTAACTTCTTGATTTGAATATTTGAATAAGCAAAACCTTAGAAAGAATAAGTAAAAAGAAATAAAAATTCTATTTAAGTTAGTTTAAGTTAGTGCATATCTTCATTTTTTTATTGACTCCTTTCAAAAGAGGTAAGGTCCGTTGAATCGGAAACAATTAATTAAGAATTAAAAACTTTTTTATGGAACAGACATATCAATATGCGTGGATTATACCTTTCCTTCCACTTCCAGTTCCTATGTTAATAGGAGTGGGACTTCTTCTTTTTCCGACATCAACAAAAAATCTTCGTCGTATGTGGGCTTTTCCGAGTATTTTATTGTTAAGTATAGTCATGATTTTTGCAACTAATCTGTCTATTCAGCAAATAAATAACAGTTCTATCTATCAATATGTATGGTCTTGGACCCTCGATAATGATTTTTCTTTAGAATTTGGCTACTTGATTGATCCACTTACTTCTATTATGTTAATGTTAATCACTACTGTTGGAATTATAGTTCTTATTTATAGTGATAATTATATGACTCATGATCAAGGATACTTGAGATTTTTTGCTTATATGAGTTTTTTCAGTACTTCCATGTTGGGATTAGTTAGTAGTTTGAATTTGATACAAATTTATATTTTTTGGGAATTAGTTGGAATGTGTTCCTATCTATTAATAGGCTTTTGGTTCACACGACCTCCTGCGGCAAATGCTTGTCAAAAAGCGTTTGTAACTAATCGTGTAGGGGATTTTGGTTTATTATTAGGAATTTTAGGTTTTTATTGGATAACAGGTAGTTTTGATTTTCGGGATTTATTCAAAATATTCAATAACTTGATTTCTAATAATGAAGTAAATTCTCCATTTGTTACTTTGTGTGCTGCTCTATTATTTGCCGGTGCAGTTGCTAAATCAGCACAATTTCCCCTTCATGTATGGTTACCTGATGCTATGGAGGGACCGACTCCTATTTCGGCTCTTATACATGCTGCTACTATGGTAGCAGCAGGGATTTTTCTTGTAGCTCGCCTTCTTCCTCTTTTTATAGTTATACCTTATATAATGAATTTAATCTCCTTGATAGGCCTAATTACGATCTTATTAGGAGCTACTTTAGCTCTTGCTCAAAAAGACATTAAGAGGGGTTTAGCCTATTCGACAATGTCTCAATTGGGTTATATCATGTTAGCACTAGGAATGGGTTCTTATCGAAGTGCTTTATTTCATTTGATTACTCATGCTTATTCCAAAGCATTATTATTTTTAGGGTCTGGATCTGTTATTCATTCAATGGAAACTATTGTTGGCTATTCTCCGCATAAAAGTCAGAATATGGTTCTTATGGGCGGTTTAACAAAACATGTACCGATTACCAAAACCTCTTTTTTATTAGGTACACTTTCTCTTTGTGGTATTCCGCCTCTTGCTTGTTTTTGGTCAAAAGATGAAATTCTTAATGATAGTTGGTTGTATTCGCCAATTTTCGCAATAATAGCTTGGGTCACAGCGGGATTAACCGTATTTTATATGTTTCGGATCTATTTTCTTACTTTTGAGGGGCATTTAAACGTTCATTTTCAAAATTACAGTGGTAGCCAAAATACCTCTTTATATTCAATATCTCTATGGGGTAAGGGATGTTCACAAAGAATTAATAAAAATTTTCGTTTATTAAGAATGAATAATAATGAAAGTTCTTCTTTTTTTTCGAAAAAGACATATCGAAGTGATGAGACTGTAAGAAAAACAAATAGGAAACGGCCCTTTATTAATATTGTTCATTTTGATACTAAAAAGCCTTTTTCCTATCCTTATGAATCCGACAATACGATGTTATTTCCTTTACTTGTATTAGTCTTATTTACTTTGTTTGTTGGATCTCTAGGAATTCCTTTTAATCAAGAAGGAACAGATTTAGATATATTATCAAAATGGTTAGCTCCGTCTATTAATCTTTTACATCAAAAATCAAAAGATTCGACAGATTGGCATGAATTTTTTAAAGATGCAATTTTTTCAGTCAGTATAGCTTATTTCGGAATATTTCTAGCGTCCTTTTTATATAAACCTATTTATTCCTCTTTCAAAAATTTTGACTTAATTAATTTATTTGTTAAAACAGGACCAAAGAGGAGTCGTTGGGACAAAATTCTAAACGTTCTATATAATTGGTCATATAATCGTGGTTATATAGATGATTTTTATACAACATTCTTTACTGGGACGATAAGAGGATTGGTGCAATTAACTCATTTTTTTGATAAACGAGTAATTGATGGAATTACAAATGGAGTTGGTATTATGAGTTTCTTTGTAGGAGAAGGTATTAAATATGTAGGTGGTGGCCGCATTTCTTCTTATCTTTTCTTCTATTTCTCTTGTGTATCGCTTTCTTTATTCGTTTATTACTTTTATACTTTTTGATATTACTTTTGAACCATTTTTTTAGGTTTTAATCAACAAAATTCAAAAGAAAATTTTTGATTTTATCTTTATAGCGTCCTCTATTTTTTTTTGACAAATAGGCCAGCAGTCGTTGACGTTTTCCCAAAATTTTTCGCAAACCTCTCTGAGATGAAAAGTCTTTTTTGTGCAATTCTAAATGTGAAGTAAGTCTCCTTATCTTAGTGGTGAAACTGAATACTTGAAATTCAACAGACCCTCTGTTTTCTTCGTTTTCTTTTTGAGAAATAACCGAAATGAATGAATTTTTGACCATAAAAAAAATTCTCCTTTCCCTTTTTACAGATATGGATTTTACCGATCAGTAATAATAATGCCATTAATTTGAATGTGGTATATACAATAATCTAATCCGAATTTCTTTATGAACTGCTAATTTTCTGAATTCAAATCAATCCACTTTCAAATTGGATTTAGATAGGAATAGAAAAGGATTGGTACATTTTCGCATCGAAGAATTTAGACCTAAAATGAAGAAGGTTCTGTTGATTCATTTCGAGATCTAATTGAGACATTATCCAATTTCGTATTGGATACTAGAATGAAATGTGAGACAAGACATGTGATCTGTGTATTTGTGTGCTTTCAGATACCCTATATTTTCTATCTATCCGATACCGGGTATCGGATAGATAGAAAAAGTGTATTATCTACGAATTTTCAATCGTGGATAAAGATGTATTCTTAACATACTGAAACGACTGCCATTATTGGTATCAAACCAATAACGATTCATACAAGCTAAATCTTCTAATCGATAATTAGGCCAAAGAAAGTGCTTTAATTTCATTAATTTTAATTGATTTTTCTCTCTATCAAGATGGTTATTGTCATGTGAAACTTGGCTGCTGTTTTTTACCTTCTTTCCGTTCCAAAATACTGAATTTCTATCTACATCATTTCTATTCTTTGAATTCAAAGAAATTAGAATTCTGAAATTTCTACGGCGTCTAAATGATAAAATATTTTCAGGAACAAGTAAATCAAAATGATTACGGCGTAAAAACGATAAAATATTTTCAGGAACAAGTAAATCAAAATGATTTTTGTCTCTATTTCTACTTATTCTGTCATGTGCTGAAATAGCTTTATCAAAATTATTCTTAGAAACATATCTTTGCTCTTGGTATTTTTGATTCGTTTGGTGCTTACTCTTATGAACCAACGGAATACCTATGGTTTGATACATAATAAATTGTCCATCTTTTTGTTCAGACAGACAGATGGGTTCTATAAGAATTTTTGCTGTTTTCATGAAGTTTTCAAAATTCTTAATAAACAGGAGATTCAACTGCAGTTTTTGCCTGTAGGCTAGAAGAACTCTTATTGGATCTTTCATTCTAATTAGGAAAGAATAGATCTTGATATGACTCATGATTTTGTCATGCAAATCCTCGTCCTCTGCCATTTGAAAAAGAAAAAAAGTTTTCGTGAACAAATCTAGTTCGTCTTCCGCTTTGTTTTCTTTTTTGTTTTTCCTTTTTTTCATGTCTGATCTTGCAGAATTTTCTTCAATATCTTTTTGTTGTGAGAGAACGGATTCAAGATCTCCTCGGCTTGTGGATTCTTTTTCTTCTTGATTTCGATGCTTTTTATTCGATGCTATCAAAAAACTTCCTTTTTCCTTGTCATTGATCTTTTCTGTACTACTACTATTTTTATTATTTTTATTTCTATTCAAATTTAAAAGAAGTAAGTTGCTTGGTATAGACCAAGGTTTCGTTTTATATGCATTATAAAGTAACACAAATTTTGGGAAGAACCAAAGTTCCCCATCGAATATGGGCTGCTTTAGCATTTTTTCATTCATTCCCATCCAATCAAAAAATCCTTTGTCGGAGTTTGGTGGATTGATTTCTGGAATCATAAGCTCTTTGTTATGAATTTTTTCAGAATTTTTAGTACGAATTTGAGTCTTTTGATTCCTATCGGGATCGAGCGTGATCCAGGCCTCAATATCGACTTTTTGTCTAAGATCAAAATTGAGAAGTTTCTCATCCAAAATTTTTCTATATTTTCTATCGGCCGTTTTTTCCATATATTTCATATATAGAGCCTGGCGCTTTCTTCGATAATGGATGTTCCTCGGCATATCAAAACGAGCCATTTTATAGTCTTGGTTCGTATTTCCTTGAAACGGAGATCTATAGCATTCCTTTTTATTTTCATAATTAAGAAATTGAAATGATAAAAGATCATATCTATAGCATTTTTGAAAATAGTCTGAATATACTTCAAAGTGTTTGTAATCAATTAATTGGTCTTTTGAATGACATTTGCTAAAATTTTCATTTTTAGCTATACAGCACTGATGAACTCTATTTCGCCATTTTTCTGGTATTAGCCTAGACCATCTGATCTGAGATACATTGTATTGATAATGTGCTCTTAGCCCTCCTCTGAACCAGGCTTGCCATTGATTCATTTCATGACCCGAATGACCCATTCCTTGTGTTTCAAAAGACGCCTTTATTTCAGGCTTAAGAAATAAAGGGCTTCCTTGATGTTGAAGAACAGGTTTATACGAGTTACTAAGTTGGTGTGATAATTTGTAAAAAACATATGCTTGTGACGCGCAGGATAAGTTATAAACAAGATGTGAAATTATTTGATTATTCCTAATATAATCAAGTACCTTTTGCATAGTCGAACTAAACGGAATTGAATTTTTCTTTTTTTTATTAATTTTTTCTTGTTTTCCTTCATTATTATATTCATATTCAAGACAAAGTTCTGTTTCCATTCTGAGAATATTCATGATAGGTAAAAAGATATCTGTGTATATTCTTTGAATGAAAGATTTGAAAAACAGGGGTAATTTAGCGATTAATCCAGCAGTTCTTCTTTTTAATATTTGCCATTTTTCGAATCTTTTAGCATTAGAACTTGTTTTGTTAGGACTAAGATTATTTATTCTTGGAGTTACTTTTTTTTTCTCTTTTGTGATTCTTTCTATTTGATTTCGAATTGTACTTGTTTTATCAGTGAGATCCTTCATTTTCTTTTCTGTCACTGAAGAATTTTTCCGACTCGGAGATTTCATTTGATTAAATGATTCGTGACTTATCTGATTGCTGATTATGGAATCTTTTTCTTCTTTAATTTCACTCGATTCATATCCTTTGATAAGCCATTTTTTTCTTTCTTTTGAAACTTGTTGAAAGAATTTTGTTTTTTCTTTGAAAACTATTCGAGCTCGAAAATAGATCTTTGGTAAATTTCTAATTTTCTTTTCGAGTTTCTTTAAAATGGGTTTAAAAAGGGAACATCCTGGTAGTCGGGGCGAACCATAAGGATGGTCAGTTTCCAGTCCAAAAATTGTTAAAAAACAAAAAGGCTCGATTTCTTGTTTCATTATCTCTTTCTTAGAGGATGGGTGCCAAGGTTTCAAACGAAAAGGAAGTAGAATTTTTATCTGAAGACCTTCGTAGAACCACTCTCTCGGAAATTCTGTTTCGGAAATTGGAACACCGCTAGGGGTACATTTAATATGCACCTCGTTGTTCCATTCCTGGAAATCCTCAGACCATTCAGGACGTTGCAATAGCAACAGACGTACAATATTTTTCGCAATTATCAATGAAGGCAATAGAATATATTTTCTAAACAAAGATTGAGTTAATAACAGGAGACTTCTTATTCCGTGCCCAAAGTCAAAGTTATCCCAGTACGCTGCTGCCTCTATTTGCTGTATCTCCGCGTCTAGTCTCTTCTTTTTTTCATAGTCTGTTGCTATTTGTGCCTTTGTTTTTTTTGCTATTTCTGCCTCTTTTTCTTCTTCAGACTCGTCCATTTTGGCTATTTGCTCTTGGCTTTGCCCTTGCCCTTTCCACACCCATTTTCTAAAAATTCGGTTAATCACCCAGGAGATATCATCAACAAGAGCAAAAAGGTGCAGTTTTCGCATTCTGTTCAAAAAAAGAGGGGAATGTGCATGTGGTTGATACAATTGCAAAATTTCTAGTTTACGCCGTTGATCCCGCATAGAACCTTTGATTAGACCTCGCCGAAAGTCTGATTCGGGTAGATAAAACATCATACCCACTTCCTCTTGTTCAGCGGACTTATTAGGATTCACAATAGTAGGATCAAAAGCCTCCTCGCTAGCAGTAAAAATTAATAGAAAGTTGCCTTTTCTGCCACGAATTTGATGATCTTCTGGTGCCTCTTCCGGATATTCGTCTGATTCTTGTTCTGTATCGGTGATTAATTTGTATGACCATCGAGGGACTTTTTTACTGAGTTCTTCTAGTCTAATCGATTTTATGCTAATGTTTTGACCATTAGCATCAGTTACAATTTCTGTTGATAATGGTTTTTTATCAAATCTATTTATTTTCTGTTCAAATTTGTGGTAATCAGTATCCGGAAGAAGGAGACCATGAATCCGATTTATCCCAAATTTCTCTATGAAATTTTTTAGCGGTGAAAGGCTTTTGTCGATTGTTCTCCGATATGATCCGTTCAAGAAAGGATCATACCTTTGGGATAAGTATTCTTTTGTAGAATCGTTATTACACAATCGAGTCCTTGTTTCGAGTATATCCAAATAAATAGATTTTTTATTGTCTAGAGCCTCCATTCGATTTAGAAACTCCTTGTTGAAATTTTTCACTTTTTGTTTGTTGGTATAAACCCAAGGGTTGTCGAGCTCATTAGATGAAGATTTTTCGAGTGTATGCGGGGCTATCCTTCTTTTGATCATTTCCAAAAAAATGGATAAACTAGGAGGATATGTAAAAGAGATTCTTTCTTTTCCATCGCTTTGGCATATGTCAAAAAAATATTGTGACATCTCGTTTCTGACACCACCCTCAACTTGAGAATTTTTTAGGTAGCGAAATGGTCGATTCCATCGATTCATATCGAAAAGAGTCACAAGAGGTTTGTTCAAGAAAAAAAGGTCTTTATTTTCCGTTTTTTTATCAAAGATTTTGAATCTTGAATTGTCATGATTTTCATTCATATTCATGAGATAAGACTCTTCATCTTCAGAATCAGAAAGGGGTCTATTTTTATAGTCTGTCTCTGTGAATCGAAAGTGGAATTCATCTTCCGTTTCATCAATTTTGTTCAGATCCGCCTTTTCTTCCGAAAAAAGGGAAGGAGAAGGATCTTTTTCGGTGAATCCCTCTTGTTCCTGGTTAGTCCCCTTCATTTCGGAAGCTGTTTCTATTTCTACATCTCCTTCCTCTTCACTTTCCA